AATTTGAAGAAATGACCTTAAATCTTTGTGTACTGACCCCTAATCGAATTGTTTGGGATTCAGAAGTGAAAGAAATCATTTTATCTACCAATAGTGGACAAATTGGCGTATTACCAAATCATGCCCCTATTGCCACAGCTGTAGATATAGGTATTTTGAGAATACGCCTTAACGACCAATGGTTAACGATGGCTCTGATGGGTGGTTTTGCTAGAATAGGTAATAATGAGATCACTATTTTAGTAAATGATGCGGAGAAGGGTAGTGACATTGATCCCCAAGAAGCTCAACAAACTCTTGAAATAGCGGAAACTAACTTGAAGAAAGCTGAAGGCAAGAGACAAACAATTGAGGCAAATCTAGCTCTCAGACGAGCTAGGACACGAGTAGAGGCTATCAATGTGATTTCAGAACTAGTTGGTGTGTCCGAATAATAAAAAGAAGTTCTGTTTATACGCTTTATTTTTTTTTTTTTATTCTGCCGATTGAATACAATCAAGTAGAATGGGATTCTGAAACAACGAAAAAAAATTTCATTAAAAAATGAAAATCAAATGGAATAGGATGGAAAAGATAAAAAATCAATAAAAAAACATAAGGTGAGTAGAAAAACTTATTAGATACCGTTGACTCGGGTATCTAATAAGTTCTACCTACTATTGGATTTGAACCAATGACTCCTGCCGTATGAAAGCAATACTCTAACCACTGGGTTAAGTAGGTCATTTATCATCACAAAGAGAAACAAATGGGATCCATCGCGTCGATGGATTATAAATATAATATTACTTATAAGCAATAACAATCAAAGAGATCAAAGAGCTATGATGTTGGATCGTGGAATATTCATCTTGACAAGAAATTATCTACAGGATAAAATATGTATCACAAGCACAAGGGCTATAGCTCAGTTGGTAGAGCAACTCGTTTACACGCGCGCCAATGTTTTTCAGGGGAGTCGGTCATGCAATCAAAAGAATTAATCTTATTGAGAAATCGATGTCTTACTCCATGACTTTGAGGGAACAATAGCCTGACAAACAGTTTGGTCCGATTCAGGTGCCTATATTATGCACCAAATCGAACCCATCAGTGATTTAAGATATTGATAAGGTGAATACCCAGTCTATTCAATGCTAGGCATAATGAGCATAAGGACCTCAAAAAAAAATCTCTTTTCGTCCTATGAACTTTAAGGTGTATGAAGTTTCATATTTGCTTTTTTAAGCAGAACGCTAGAGACTCCATTTAACTTAGGTTGATCTAGGCCAGAAGCAGACCTACGTCAAGATAACCCTTCTTTGAAACACTTTGGTAGTGCTCCTGACTCAGAATACAAATAATGAATCAGAGCGCATGGAGCCATCTCCTTATCTTTCTGTCAAGAAAAAGTATGGTGGACTAACTGATCTTTATATCAGTTAATGAAAGAGCCCAATGCAAAAAAAATGCATGTTGGGTCTTTGAAACAGTTCGAATCATTTTGATAATAATAAGTTTGATCTGTTTTACCGAGAAGGTCTACGGTTCGAGTCCGTATAGCCCTAAATGAAATAAAATGAAAAAAAAAATTGTATAATTTGAATTTCTTCATTAGTGTATTGTTTGTTCTTTGTAACTGGCCGTCATCGAAATAAAATCATTCCCACAAGCTAGCTCTCGGGAATCGTCCAGAGCAGAGCATAAAACTGAAAACAAAAACGTATTTCAATGGTTCGTTTTTCCAATCTCGGATAAACAAACGCACTTTTCTTCATTGTAGGTGAATTACATATGCATTTTCCTCTTTTCCTGTCCACAATCAAAGAATTAGTGATGCTTCTTTTCTTTGGTCTAATTCAAAGAATTATTTAAATAATAAAAGTCAAAATAATGTAATGACATGAGCCCGTTTAAAAAGTCCAACCTAATCCACCCCAAATCGAATCTAATAGTAAGTCACATAGATCCAGGACCGATCCACTATATTTGTGTACAAGCCAGAGTTTGAAAAAGGAGTTTGAAAAAGAAAGATCTTTGTTAAGTTTCATTGTAAAAATTGTCAAATAGGCTTTTTTGTATACCTTGCCGAGCAAAGCACAAAACAAGTAGTCTTATCTTCCCGTATCTAAAAAAATAGAATCTCCTATATATAAAATAATATACCAACACCAATATACTCTAAATCCCGAGATGGAAAATCCTCGGCATTCTCCTACATCTGATTACTTACTCTATTCTAAATCACTAATAAAAAAAGAGATAAAAAGAAGAAAGCCCTCCTATTTTGAGGATTTTAGTCATAAAAATCTAAAATATAATAAAATATATTTCAATTTATAATATAAATTTCTACTAAAAAATATAGAATTAGAAATTAAAAAATATAGAATTAGAAATTAACGACAATTTTGAATTCATTTTCTTTAGAGAGAATCCGAGGCGAGGTGAAAGCAAGAGAGTTTTATTTGTATATGAGCAATATATAATATATTTATACTTTATAATAAAATAAAAAGAA